CATAAACTGAACCAACAATTGGGATAAGCACGAAAATAAAAGCTTCTATAAATACAGATATACCCAATACATCGAAACTCATTGCCCATGGATAAAGAAAGACCGTTTCAACATCAAAAACAACAAAAACTAGAGCAAACATATAATAACGGATTCGGAATTGTAACCAGGCATCCCCCATGGGTTCTATACCCGATTCATAACTAGAGAGCTTCTCTGGTCCTTCACTAATTGGGGCTAAGACTCCGGAAATGAGAAATGCCAAAATAGGAATGACACTTGATATTATTAGAAATGCCCAGAAACTATCATATTCGTGAAGCAGAAACATAGACGTGCTCCTATGAGTGTGGAATATACCGAATTAGTCTATTCTAATTAGAATTGTCAATTCATCCATAACTGCTTAGTCGAAACAACCATTTTGTTTGATCGAACTGCATAGTTTCATTTGTTTGTTGTGGACCATGTCTCCTTTCAAGATTATCTAACGTCATCTCACTTATACTTACTTACTTCGATTCTATTTAGATATGGTGTAGACATATCATACTCTTAGACAAATCAAATCAATTTTATCAATTTCACTTTGCCCCTGCCTCGGATTGGATTCTCTATACAAATACAAATAAAAAAGGAATGAAAGAATATATTCAACATTCTAATTGAAAGAATATTCATAAACAAAATGAATAAAAGAAAGATTCAATTAAATATTAAACATAAATGTCATGTTAAAATAGAAATAGTGAATTACTACAATCAAAGAAGAGGCCCGTCTCATTTTTCTCTCTTTTTTCTTAGGGATTTAGAATATAGTCAGTAGTCAGATGAAGTCAAATGTCTCGGAATTTCCATCTCATTATGGTATATTATACTCGGTTGGCGTTCGTGTATTCTTTTTTCTTACAATCCGTATAGAGGATCATTGCTTATATTGATTCGATATGGATACAGAAAGAGAATGCATCGACCAATTAGATTCTCTCTACTTATACTTATCCCAGATTTCTACTGAAATTTTATTCAATCCGTTGAATTGCGAGGAATCCTTATCTTATAGATAAGTTCTATACCCAAATTAGAGACTTTGGACCTGTACTACCCCGCCTTTACGCCCCCGAAACGGTCAAGTTATTTAATTAGAGTTCAAAATCTTGAAAGAGCATTTCGGACCCATTTCTGAGGCGAAAGGTCGTGATTTGGAATGACTCGAAATACTTGTTGATGTAATAACATCTAGTAAGACCGACCAACGTAACGGGTTCGACTTCGTGACAAAAAAGGTTTCTTTTGAAGCAAACCTACACAATGAGGCATAGTGAAGTGGTATAGTCGGCCGAATCATAAATTATCTACAGAAGATACTTCGAATGGAATTCAATCGCGCGCCGTCAAACGATTCGACAGATCAACTTAGTCAAAAAAAAAAAAATAGAAGAGGGTGCAAACATTGATACATTTAGGACCAATTCATTATCTCTGAAACAATGAATTGGGGTTCTTTTTCCACCAAAAAGCGATGAGTTGGTGGATTCCTAACCCATCCAAGTTCAAATGGCCCCCAATCCTCTTGCAGAAAGATAAAGTCTGCATCAGTATAATTAATTGGAATGATGAGTAATTGGAGTAGATTGGAATACAAAAAAAGTCTTGTACAGAAAAAGAAAAATGACCACTTTTTTTTGCCAGGCCGGTTATACGAAGAAAAGCCTATTGCACAATGTTTACAATGAAACTTACCAAAAAGCTTCGTTTTTGAAACTTAGGCTTTTCTACAAATGCAAGAAAAAGAATAGGTATTAGATCCATATGACTTACTATTCGATTTGATTTGGTTGGGTCAGGTTGGAGTTTTTAGCCAGGCTCATGTTATGATTTTGTCTTCATAAATTGACTTTGGTATACCAAAGCAAAGGCGTATCACTAAATCTTTGATCATGGACAAGAAAAGAGGAAAAAGTCAGTCATTCACTCACACACAAAGATTAATGAAGAAGAATGGTTTTGTTTATCCGAAATTTGAAAATACCGATCCGATTGTATCCATTCATTGGAATAAATTAATGTTCTTATTTGGTTGGATTTTATGCCCCGAGGCGTCGATCTCCGTGAGTATGTGGGAATGTTTCAATTTCTATGGACCAATCAACCACAAGCATTAATTAGGAAATGAAAACTATACAAAAATATATAGGGCTATACGGACTCGAACCGTAGACCTTCTCGGTAAAACAGATCAAACTTATTATTTGATTGATTGTCGAAATGATTCGAACTGTTTTAAAGACTCAACATGCATTTTTTTTTGCATTGGGCTCTTTCATTAACTGAAAGAAATATCAGCTAATCCACCATATTTTTTCTTGACAGGAAGATAATGAGATGGCTCCATGTGCTCTGATTCATTATTTTATTCTGATTCAGGAGCAATACCAAAGTGTTTCAAAGAGGAGTGACTTTGACGTAGGTCTGCCTCCGGCCTAGATCAACCTGACGAGTCTCTATCGCTACGCTCCAAGAGTCAAATATGATACTTCATACACCTTAAAGTTCATAGGGCGAAAAGAGGTCCTTTTGAGGTCCTTATACTCATATTCATTGTGCCTAGCATTGGGTATTCACCTTATCAATTATCAAATCACTGGTGGGTTCTATTTGGCACCTGAATTGGTACCCGAATCGGACTGAACAAAATTTTTGTCAGGCTATTGTTCCCCCGAATTTATGGAGTAAGACATCGATTTCTCAATAAGATCAATTCTGTTGATTGCACGATGGACCCCCCTGAAAAAGCATTGGCGCACGTGTAAACGAGGTGCTCTACCTAACTGAGCTATAGCCCTTTTCCCTTTTCATAGATATCTTAACATCTAGATAATTTATTGTCAAGATGGATATTTCATAATCCCACATGATAGCTCTCTGATCCGTTTCCTGCCAAGGATTGGTATTGCTTAGAAGTCATATTCGATCTATAATTAGAATCCCCCATGTGTCCTGCTTTTCTATTTGATGATAAATAACCTACTTAACCCAGTGGTTAGAGTGTTGCTTTCATACGGCGGAAGTCATTGGTTCAAATCCAATAGTAGGTAGAACTTATTAGATACTGGAGTCAATGGTATCTAATAAGTTTTTCTACCCATCTTCTTTTTTTTTTGATTATTTAGCCTTGGATCTAGAAAAAATATAGAAATAGAACAAGGGTCCCTTTCGAATGAAGAAATAAGAAAATATTGTTCCCAGATAGCTCAATTGGTCAAATTCGAACCAATTGCATCTTCGTTTGTTGCTTTGGATGAATGCCCGAAAGAACCACTTGAAGTAATGAATCTTATTCTATTCGGTTATATTAAAAAAAGATTTCCAAGTTCCTTCCATCATGTTGAGAATGAGAAAGCATTCATTCTTTAGTTCATTTCAAAATACTTCAATTGGTACACGCAAGAAATAGGCCAATTCAGCAGCCTTTTGTTCAATTTCTCGTGGGGCCAAATTCTCATCAGTACGAGTCAAGGGAATGGCCCCCTGGCCTCTGATTTCCATATAAAGGACACGACGAGGATAAAGACCCTCTTTCACTTCCATTCTGATCGACTGGATATCTCTCATAAGGAATCGAAGGAAGATGCGACGATTTATTCCAGGAAATCCCCAACGAAAAATACACACTATTCCTTCTTTTCTATCGAAAAGATCATAACCACTGCCTACATTCCACGAAATTGTGCACCACAAATAGGAACTAATAAACAGACCCGCGATCCCATAGAAAGACATCACAATCCCTTGGGGGAAAAAAAGAATTTGTTGAGAGGGGAATAAGGATATCAGATTCCTACCAAGATAACTAGAAGTTCCAACCAATAAGAATCCCAATGAACCTAAAAAAAGGATACAGGCCCAGCAGAAATTACTTGTTTTTCGAGATTCTGTTATAAGTTCTATCCATATACGTTCTGATTGCCAGTTCATATTAGATCCGGTTCCATTCTATTGGAATTCAGAGAAGAGAATGAGTCAAATTCATTCGACTTTACTTTATTTGTTTTGATACCGAAGTCACTCTCATCAACTAGCACCATGATGATGTAAACCATCAGGAGTAATTCATCGAACTGGTTAGATATAAAAAAACCACACCCCCTTAGATGATCCGACTATGTATATCTACATACATATAGATACATTGACTTTCAATTTCAGATATTCGCGGATCTAGTAAAAAAAGCGGTTCAGCTATACCCGCATATAATATACAGGCATTTATCCATATATCATGGATCTGCATGCATAACAATAACCGCTTCTTTTGTGCTCGGAGGGATCCACATGTCGTACCGTAACCTATTCTACTAATAGATATCTTTATTATGATCCAAGTCCAAGTGTTAAAGTAAATTGATGAGATTTGATCCCATCGGATCTAAAGAATCTTGTTTTTTTGGACATGAAGAAATAAAGAAGCCATTGCAATTGCCGGAAATACTAGGCCCACTAAAGGCACAAAAATAGAGGGGAAATTGAGATCTGTCATAGAATGGGTACCTCGATTTAATATTTGTACCTGTTATAAATAGATCTTATGATCAGTATATCTATTATAAGTATAGAATAAGTGCAAGGAATATAGAACTAAATGAAATAAGTGTACCTATTCATTTTTCTACACGAAATAGATGTATGATAATCCGCTTTTTTTTAGTGCTCTACTTTATTGAATTGAAATTGAATTTTGATTCGACGGAAAGAAACCGTGTAGCTGAAATAACTCACTCAGAACACCCTTTAAAAGATTACGTGGTACAATTGAATCCAATAAGCCCTTATAGAATGAATACTCAGCCTCTTGTACACCTTCGGGTACTGTCACCTTCAATAATTCTTCAATTATTATTTTACCCGCAAAAGCGATGTAGGCAGTGGGTTCAGCAATAATGATATCTCCCAACATACCAAAACTGGCTGTCACTCCGCCGGTTGTAGGCGATGTAAGG